GTTAATGTAGCTTAATAATAAAGCAAAGCACTGAAAATGCTTAGATGAGTCTACCCGCTCCATAAACATATAGGTTTGGTCCTAGCCTTTTTATTAGTTGTTAATAAACTTACACATGCAAGAATCCCCGCCCCAGTGAAAATGCCCTTTACACCACTGATGGTAAAAAGGAGCAGGTATCAAGCACACTAAAAGTAGCTCAAAACACCTTGCTAAGCCACACCCCCACGGGAAACAGCAGTGATAAAAATTAAGCAATAGACGAAAGTTTGACTAAGTTATATTATTGAGGACTGGTAAATCTCGTGCCAGCCACCGCGGTCATACGATTAGGCCAAACTAATAAATATGCGGCGTAAAGAGTGTTTTAGATAATCCAACTACAAATAAAGTTAAACTTTAACTAGGCTGTAAAAAGCCTTAGTTACTGTAAATTATATCACGAAAGTAACTTTAATAAATCTGACTACACTATAGCTAAGACCCAAACTGGGATTAGATACCCCACTATGCTTAGCCCTAAACATAAAAAATTTATAAACAAAATTATTCGCCAGAGTACTACCAGCAAAAGCTAGAAACTCAAAGGACTTGGCGGTGCCTTATATCCTTCTAGAGGAGCCTGTTCTATAATCGATAAACCCCGATATACCTTACCAATCTTTGCCGAATCAGCCTATATACCGCCATCTTCAGCAAACCCTAAAAAGGAAAAACAGTAAGCACAAGTATTAACATAAAAACGTTAGGTCAAGGTGTAGCCAATAGATTGGAAAGAAATGGGCTACATTCCCCAGACTGGGGAATTAATATATCTACGAAAACTCATGTGAAATCAAGAGTTAAAGGTGGATTTAGCAGTAAATTAAGAATAGAGTGCTTAATTGAATAAGGCCATGAGGCACGCACACACCGCCCGTCACCCTCCTCAAATAAAAATATTAATACCTACATAAATACAGAATATTAAACTATGAGAGGAGATAAGTCGTAACAAGGTAAGTGTACTGGAAAGTGCACTTGGAAAACGCAAAGTGTAGCTTAATTGTAAAGCACCTAGTTTACACCTAGAAGATTTCATATAAAAATGACCACTTTGAAACTAAAAATAGCTCTAAGTAAAACCCCCTTAAAATATCTTAAAAAATCAAATAAAACATTTAAAATAATTAAAGTATATGTGATAGAAATACTATTAGACGCTATAGAGAAAGTACCGCAAGGGAATAGTGAAAGAAAATTATAAGTAAAAAATAGCAAAGATTAACCCTTGTACCTTTTGCATAATGATTCAACTAGAAATTATTAGCAAAATGAGTTAAAGTTAACTACCCCGAAACCAGACGAGCTACCTAATAGCAGTTTAACATGAACGAACTCATCTATGTGGCAAAATAGTGAGATGACTAATAGGTAGTGGCGACAAACCTACCGAGCCTGGTGATAGCTGGTTGTCCGGAGTAGAATTTTAGTTCTAACTTAAAATTACCAAAAAAATTAATAATTAAAATGTAAATTTAAGAAATAATCTAAAAGGGTACAGCCTTTTAGATAGGGGATACAACCCTTATTAGAGAGTAAAAATAAATAAACCACAATAGTTGGCCTAAAAGCAGCCACCAAACAAGATAGCGTTCAAGCTCAACAGCAAATAAAATTAATCCTAATTACTACAAATTAATACTCCTAATATAAAACCGGACTACTCTATTTATAAATAGAAGCAACAATGTTGATATGAGTAACAAGAAATATTTCTCCCTGCACACGTGTATATCAGAACGAATATATCACTGATAGTTATCAAAACAAAAAAAAACAACAACCAAACATAATTATCAATTGTTAGCCCAACACAGGAGTGCAACAAAGGAAAGATTAAAAAAAGCAAAAGGAACTCGGCAAATATAAACCCCGCCTGTTTACCAAAAACATCACCTCTAGCATAAAAAGTATTAGAGGCACTGCCTGCCCGGTGACTTTAGTTTAACGGCCGCGGTATCCTGACCGTGCAAAGGTAGCATAATCACTTGTTCTCTAAATAGGGACTTGTATGAACGGCCCCACGAGGGTTTTACTGTCTCTTGCTTTTAATCAGTGAAATTGACATTCCCGTGAAGAGGCGGGAATTTTATAATAAGACGAGAAGACCCTATGGAGCTTTAATTAACTAACTTATTAATATTCAATGTAACTCCAAAAGAAATAAAATACCTTCTATTAAGTTAGCAATTTAGGTTGGGGTGACCTCGGAATAAAAACTAACTTCCGAGAAAATTTATCGAGACATACAAGTCAAAATTACTTCAATAAACATTGATCCGCTACTAGCGATCAACGAAACAAGTTACCCTAGGGATAACAGCGCAATCCTATTTAAGAGTCCATATCGACAATTAGGGTTTACGACCTCGATGTTGGATCAGGACATCCCAATGGTGCAGCAGCTATTAATGTGTTCGTTTGTTCAACGATTAAAGTCCTACGTGATCTGAGTTCAGACCGGAGTAATCCAGGTCGGTTTCTATCTATTTTTTAGTCCCTCCCAGTACGAAAGGACAAGAGAGACAAGGCCCACTTAAAATAAGCGCCTTAACAACAACAGATGAATTAATCTTAATCTCAAATTCATAAATTATCACCCCAGAACAGGGTTAAGTTAAAGTGGCAGAGACCGGTAATTGCATAAAACTTAAGCTTTTAATATCAGAGGTTCAATTCCTCTCTTTAACAACTTTATGTATCTCATAAATCTACTAACTACAATCGTCCCAATCCTCTTAGCCGTAGCATTCCTAACACTACTAGAACGTAAAGTACTAGGATATATACAACTCCGAAAAGGCCCCAATATCGTTGGCCCTTACGGGCTACTCCAACCAATCGCTGACGCAGTGAAACTATTTACTAAAGAACCCATACAACCATTAACATCCTCCCTTGCACTATTTATTATTGCACCCACCCTAGCACTAACCCTAGCCTTAATAATATGAATTCCACTGCCCATGCCACACCCACTAATTAACATAAATCTGAGCATCTTATTTATACTAGCGCTATCAAGCCTAGCAGTATATGCCATTCTATGGTCTGGATGAGCCTCAAATTCTAAATACGCTCTAATTGGCGCCTTACGAGCAGTGGCTCAGACCATTTCCTATGAAGTAACCCTGGCCATTATCATCTTATCAATTCTACTTATAAATGGCTCTTTTACACTATCCACACTAATCATAACCCAAAAATACATTTGACTAATCATTCCCTCATGACCCCTAGCCATGATATGATTTATCTCAACCCTAGCCGAGACCAATCGAGCCCCCTTTGACCTAACAGAGGGGGAGTCAGAATTAGTCTCAGGGTTTAATGTAGAATACGCCGGAGGTCCCTTTGCCCTTTTCTTTTTAGCAGAATACGCTAATATTATTATAATAAATGCACTCACAACTATTCTATTTTTAGGCGCATATAATAATCCAATATTCCCTGAAATATATACCGCTAACTTTACAGTAAAAGCCCTCTTACTCACAATATTTTTTTTATGAATCCGAGCATCATATCCCCGATTCCGATATGATCAACTAATACATTTATTATGAAAAAATTTTTTACCACTAACTCTAGTAATATGTATATGACATGTAACACTACCAATCATTATGGCAAGCATCCCACCCCAAACATAAGAAATATGTCTGACAAAAGAGTTACTTTGATAGAGTAAATCATAGGGGCTAAATCCCCTTATTTCTAGAATTACAGGAGTCGAACCTGCCCTTAAGAATTCAAAAATCTTCGTGCTACCTATGTTACACTAGATTCTAAGTAAGGTCAGCTAAATAAGCTATCGGGCCCATACCCCGAAAATGTTGGTTTTTATCCTTCCCGTACTAATCAACCCCCTAATCTTCTCTTTAATTATAACAACAATGATCTCAGGGACCCTATTAGTTATAATAAGCTCACACTGATTTATAGTCTGAGTGGGATTTGAGATAAACATATTAGCTATTATTCCCCTACTAACAAAACAACACAACCCACGATCCACAGAAGCTGCAACAAAATATTTCCTCACACAGGCAACAGCTTCAATATTACTTATAATGGCCGCAGTAATTAACCTACTATATACAGGCCACTGATCTATCATAAAGTTAATTAACCCCACCGCATCCACCATGATAACAATAGCCCTTACGATAAAACTAGGGCTATCACCATTTCATTTCTGAGTCCCCGAAGTAACTCAAGGCATCCCCTTGTCATCAGGAATAATTCTACTGACATGACAAAAACTAGCTCCATTATCAGTCCTATATATGATCATACCCCTTACAAACTTAACCCTCCTTATAGTTATATCCCTGTTATCTATCGCAGTTGGTGGATGAGGAGGACTTAACCAAACCCAATTACGCAAAATCATGGCCTATTCATCCATTGCCCATATAGGATGAATAATTTCCATCCTAATATATAACCCAACCATAACACTACTTAATCTTTATATTTACATCGCAATAACAATTACAACTTTCATATTATTAATAATAAGCTCAGCAACCACAACAACATCCCTATCCCACACATGAAATAAATTACCCTTAATTACTATAATAATTCTAATCACAATAATGTCTCTAGGAGGCTTACCCCCATTAACAGGATTCCTACCAAAATGACTAATTATTCAAGAAATAACAAAAAACAACAACATCCTAATGCCGACGGTCATGGCCCTACTAGCTCTGCTAAACTTATATTTTTATACACGAATCACATATGTTACATCACTCACAATATTTCCAACAACAAATAACATAAAAATCAACTGACAATTTAAGAACCTAAAGCAAATAAAATGCTTACCCACCCTAATTACTATCTCAACCCTCATCCTTCCAATATCCCCTATAATGCTAATCCTGGACTAGGAGTTTAGGTTATCTAGACCAGGAGCCTTCAAAGCCCCAAGAAGATGTTAATTATCTAACTCCTGCCACTAAGGATTGCAAGACTTTATCTTACATCTAATGAATGCAAATCAATCACTTTAATTAAGCTAAATCCTTACTAGATTGATGGGACTTTAACCCACAAAATATTAGTTAACAGCTAAATACCCTAAACAACTGGCTTCAATCTACTTCTCCCGCCGCGAGAAGAAAAAGGCGGGAGAAGCCCCGGCAGGATTGAAGCTGCTTCTTTGAATTTGCAATTCAATATGTGATTACACCACGGAGCTTGGTAAAAAGAGGGTTGATACCTCTGTCTTTAGATTTACAGTCTAATACCTACTCGGCCATTTTACCTATGTTCATTAATCGATGATTATTTTCAACCAACCACAAAGATATTGGTACCCTCTATCTCCTATTTGGTGCCTGAGCCGGAATGGTAGGTACTGCCTTAAGTCTTTTAATTCGCGCTGAATTAGGTCAACCGGGGGCCTTATTAGGGGATGACCAAATTTATAATGTAATTGTCACAGCACATGCCTTCGTAATAATCTTCTTCATAGTTATACCCATTATAATCGGCGGATTCGGAAACTGACTGGTTCCTTTAATAATTGGAGCCCCCGACATAGCCTTTCCCCGAATAAATAACATGAGCTTTTGACTCCTGCCACCCTCCTTTCTGTTATTATTAGCCTCTTCTATAGTAGAAGCAGGGGCGGGGACAGGTTGAACAGTCTATCCACCTCTAGCAGGAAATCTTGCCCACGCAGGGGCTTCTGTCGATCTCACTATTTTCTCATTACACCTGGCAGGTGTATCATCCATTTTAGGAGCCATTAATTTTATTACTACTATTATTAATATAAAACCCCCCGCCCTATCCCAATATCAAACACCACTATTTGTTTGATCCGTACTAATCACGGCTGTTCTTCTTCTATTATCACTCCCAGTTTTAGCTGCCGGAATTACAATACTACTGACTGACCGAAACTTAAATACAACCTTCTTTGACCCTGCTGGAGGGGGAGACCCAATCCTATATCAACACCTATTTTGATTTTTTGGTCACCCCGAGGTTTATATTCTTATCCTTCCCGGTTTCGGTATTATCTCCCACATTGTCACATACTATTCAGGCAAAAAAGAGCCCTTCGGCTATATAGGAATGGTATGAGCCATGATATCAATTGGCTTTCTAGGATTTATTGTATGGGCCCACCATATATTCACAGTAGGCATGGACGTAGACACTCGAGCTTACTTTACTTCAGCTACTATAATTATTGCGATTCCTACTGGGGTAAAAGTTTTCAGCTGATTAGCCACCCTTCATGGGGGAAATATTAAGTGATCTCCCGCAATATTATGAGCCCTAGGCTTTATTTTCCTATTTACAGTAGGAGGACTAACAGGTATTGTACTCGCCAACTCCTCTCTAGATATTGTACTTCACGACACCTATTATGTAGTAGCGCACTTCCACTACGTATTGTCAATAGGAGCGGTATTTGCTATTATAGCAGGCTTTATTCATTGATTCCCCTTATTTACAGGCTATACAATAAATAATACCTGAGCAAAAATCCACTTCCTGGTTATATTTGTAGGAGTTAACATAACTTTCTTCCCTCAACACTTCCTAGGTCTATCTGGAATACCACGACGCTATTCAGATTATCCTGATGCCTATACCACTTGAAACACAGTATCCTCTATGGGCTCATTTATCTCACTAACGGCTGTAGTATTAATAGTCTTTATAGTGTGAGAAGCGTTCGCATCAAAACGGGAAGTATTAGTCGTTGAACTACCCTCAACAAATCTTGAATGGCTTCACGGATGTCCTCCACCATATCACACATTCGAAGAACCCACTTATGTAAATCACAAATAAAATAAGCTTAAGAGAGGAAGGTTTCGAACCCCCAGAAATTGGTTTCAAGCCAATACCATAACCACTATGACTCTCTCGATTAATAAGATATTAGTAAAACTTACATAACTTTGTCAAAGTTAAGTTATAGGTGAAAACCCTGTATATCTTTATGGCATACCCCTTCCAAATAGGTTTCCAAGACGCAACATCACCCATTATAGAAGAATTATTAAGCTTCCACGACCATGCCTTAATAATTGTGTTCTTAATTAGTTCCCTCGTACTATACATTATTTCACTAATACTGACAACCAGCCTAACACATACAAGCACTATAGACGCACAAGAGGTAGAAACCATCTGAACAATTTTACCAGCCATTATCTTAATTATAATTGCTCTACCCTCCCTACGAATCCTTTATATAATGGACGAAATTAATAACCCATTGGTAACAATCAAAACCCTAGGCCACCAGTGATATTGAAGTTATGAATATACTGATTATGAGGATCTCATGTTTGACTCCTATATAATCCCTACTCACGAATTAAACCCCGGCCAACTTCGTCTACTTGAAGTAGACAATCGTGTGGTTCTCCCTGCTGAACTAACGATCCGAATATTAATTTCATCAGAAGACGTGTTACACTCCTGAGCCGTTCCTTCTTTAGGACTAAAAACTGATGCTATTCCGGGGCGCCTAAACCAAACAACGCTTCTATCTACACGACCAGGCCTATATTATGGACAATGCTCCGAAATTTGTGGCTCCAATCATAGTTTTATGCCCATTGTCCTTGAGATAGTACCATTAAAACACTTTGAAAAATGATCTTCATCAATACTATAGTTTCATTAAGAAGCTAAATAGCGCTAACCTTTTAAGTTAGAGATTAGAAGTTCAGATCTTCTCTTAATGATATGCCACAGTTAAACACATCAACCTGGACCATTACAATTATATCAGTAATTATTACACTATTCATTGTATTTCAATTAAAAATCTCTAATCATTATTATTATCCAAACCCAGAGCCCACAATAATTAAATCAAAAACACACACAACCCCTTGAGAAACCAAATGAACGAAAATCTATTTGCCTCTTTCATTACCCCTACGATAATAGGACTGCCTATTGTTATTCTCATTGTAATATTTCCTAGCATTTTGTTCCCATCGACAAAACGCCTAGTCAATAACCGTTTAATTGCTATACAACAATGACTTGTTCGCTTAATTACAAAACAAATAATGGCCATTCACAGTAAAAAAGGACAGACTTGAGCTCTGATATTGATATCATTGATTATATTTATTGGATCAACAAACCTATTGGGACTACTACCCCACTCATTTACCCCAACAACACAACTATCAATAAATATTGGAATGGCTATTCCCCTTTGAGCCGGCACCGTAATCTTGGGTTTCCGTCACAAAACAAAAGCATCTCTGGCACACTTCCTACCCCAAGGCACACCCTTACCTCTAATCCCTATACTAGTAATTATCGAAACAATTAGCTTATTTATTCAACCTATAGCACTGGCCGTACGACTTACAGCAAACATTACCGCAGGACACCTGCTAATTCACTTAATCGGAAGCGCCACCCTCGCCCTAATAGATATTAGTATAACCACAGCACTTATTACATTTATTATCCTTGTATTATTAACAATATTAGAATTTGCCGTAGCCCTGATTCAAGCGTATGTTTTCACACTACTAGTGAGCCTTTACTTACATGATAATACCTAATGACCCACCAAACACATGCATATCATATAGTCAATCCAAGCCCTTGACCCCTTACAGGAGCTCTATCCGCCCTTCTTTTAACCTCTGGACTAGTAATGTGATTCCATTTCAACTCAATATTCCTGTTATCAATTGGACTGATTACTAATACACTAACCATATATCAGTGATGGCGAGACATTGTTCGAGAAGGCACATTTCAAGGACACCATACACCAATTGTACAAAAGGGGCTCCGCTACGGAATGATTCTTTTTATCGTATCAGAAGTATTTTTCTTCTCAGGCTTTTTCTGAGCTTTTTACCACTCAAGCTTAGCCCCTACCCCAGAACTAGGGGGTTATTGACCTCCAGCAGGTATTATTCCTCTAAACCCGATAGAAGTACCCCTTCTTAATACATCCGTATTACTTGCCTCAGGGGTATCAATTACATGGGCCCACCACAGCCTTATAGAAGGTAATCGAAAACACATGATACAAGCACTATTTATTACGATCTTTCTAGGACTCTACTTCACATTACTACAAGCCTCCGAATATTATGAAACACCCTTCACTATTTCAGATGGAGTTTATGGGTCCACTTTCTTTATAGCCACAGGATTCCACGGACTCCATGTAATTATCGGCTCCACATTCCTAATCGTATGCTTTCTACGCCAACTAAACTTCCATTTTACATCTAGTCATCACTTCGGATTTGAAGCAGCAGCCTGATATTGACATTTTGTAGATGTTGTATGATTGTTCTTATATGTCTCTATTTATTGATGAGGTTCTTATTTTCTTAGTATTAATTAGTACAGCTGACTTCCAATCAACTAGACTTGGTAAAAACCAGGAGAAAATAATAAACTTTATACTAACACTGGCTATTAATGCCCTACTAGCAGCCCTATTAGTAGTAATTGCATTTTGACTTCCCCAAATAAATGTATATGCTGAAAAATCAAGCCCATATGAATGTGGCTTTGACCCTATGGGATCAGCTCGCCTTCCCTTTTCAATAAAATTCTTTTTAGTCGCCATTACTTTCCTATTATTCGACCTGGAAATCGCACTACTACTACCCCTACCATGAGCCTCCCAAACCAATAAATTAATAATTATACTACTTATATCTCTAGCTTTAATCTCCTTATTAATCATTAGCCTAGCCTACGAATGAATACAAAAGGGGTTAGAATGATCCGAATATGATAATTAGTTTAAAAAAAACAAGTGATTTCGACTCACTAGATTATGATTATATTTCATAATTATCAATATGTCCTTAACCCATATGAATATTATACTGGCATTTATTACATCCCTCCTAGGCCTACTTATATACCGATCACACCTGATATCCTCCCTACTATGCCTAGAAGGACTAATACTCTCCCTATTTGTACTAACCACTGTAACCATTCTCATCACCCACACAACACTAGCTAGCATGACACCAATTATTTTATTAGTATTCGCAGCTTGCGAAGCAGCTATTGGTCTTTCTCTGCTGGTAGCGGTATCCAACACATACGGAATTGACCACGTACAGAATCTAAACCTACTCCAATGCTAAAAATTATTATTCCCACAATTATACTAATTCCACTCACATGAATATCAAAAAATAACATAATATGAATTAATTCTACAGTATACAGCCTAATAATTAGTATAACATGCCTACCCCTAATAAACCAGCCTTGCGATAACAGCCTAAATATATCTATATTATTTTTCTCCGACTCACTATCAACCCCATTATTAATATTAACAACCTGACTCCTCCCACTTATAATTATTGCCAGCCAATACCACTTATCCAAAGAATCAGTTACACAAAAAAAACTCTATATTACTATAATAATTTTACTACAAATCTTTTTAATCATAACATTCTCTGCCACCGAGCTGATTATATTTTATATTCTATTTGAAGCCACATTAGTACCAACCCTTATTATAATTACCCGATGAGGGGGACAAACAGAACGACTAAATGCCGGGATTTATTTTCTCTTTTATACACTAGCCGGATCGCTACCACTACTAGTTGCACTAATTTATACTCAAACTACAACAGGCTCACTAAACATATTATTAATACAATATTGAGTTAATTTTTCAACACACATATGAAGCGACTCAGCCCTTTGATTAGCATATATAATAGCATTTATAGTAAAAATACCTCTATATGGCCTTCACCTATGATTACCCAAAGCACATGTTGAAGCCCCTATCGCAGGATCCATGGTATTAGCAGCCATTCTACTAAAGCTAGGAGGATACGGTATATTGCGAATTACCCTAATACTAAATCCCACCACCAATTTTATAGCATATCCATTTCTAATATTATCTCTATGAGGTATAATTATAACCAGTTCTATTTGCTTACGCCAAACAGACCTAAAATCACTAATTGCTTACTCCTCTGTAAGCCACATAGCACTTGTTATTATAGCAATTCTAATCCAAAGCCCCTGGAGCTTCATAGGAGCAACGGCACTGATAATCGCACATGGGTTAACCTCCTCTATATTATTTTGCTTGGCAAACTCCAACTATGAACGAACCCATAGCCGAACCATAATTTTGGCTCGAGGACTACAAATAATTCTCCCCCTAATAGCAGCATGATGATTACTAGCAAGCCTAACAAATCTGGCCCTCCCACCATCCATTAATTTAATCGGAGAGCTATTTGTAACCATAGCCATATTTTCATGATCAAACTTGTCCATTATTCTTCTAGGAATTAATATTACTATTACTGCCCTATACACCCTCTATATATTAATTACAACTCAACGAGGAAAATACACCCACCACATCCACAACATTAAACCCTCATTTACCCGGGAGAATACCCTTATAACACTTCACCTAACACCACTACTATTATTATCTATTAACCCACAAATCATTCTAGGAACTTCATATTGTAAATATAGTTTAACAAAAACTTTAGATTGTGAATCTAACAATAGAAAATACGATTTCTTATTTACCGAGAAAGAATGCAAGAACTGCTAACTCATGCCTCCATGTTTAAAAACACGGCTTTCTCAAACTTTTAAAGGATAGAAGTTATCCGTTGGTCTTAGGAACCAAAAAATTGGTGCAACTCCAAATAAAAGTTATAAACCTATTTTCTACTATAATAATACTCTCTCTAATTATCCTAATTCTACCCCTAACAAATAATCCCAACAAGCACTCAAACTACAATCACTATCCCGAATATGTTAAAATAATAATCTCATATTCTTTCATAATAAGCCTCCCTCCAACTATCATATTTATCCAGTCCGGAGAAGAAATAGTAATTTCGAACTGACATTGAATAACAATCCAAACAATAAAACTGTCTCTTAGCTTCAAACTAGACTTTTTCTCCATGATATTTGTACCAATTGCCTTATTTATTACTTGATCTATTATAGAATTCTCAATATGATATATACACTCGGACCCTAATATCAACCGATTCTTTAAATATCTACTCATATTTCTTATTACTATACTAATCTTAGTCACCGCCAACAATATCTTCCAATTATTCATTGGGTGAGAAGGTGTAGGAATTATGTCATTTCTACTCATTGGTTGATGGTATGGACGAGCAGATGCTAATACAGCTGCATTACAGGCAATTCTATATAACCGAATTGGAGATGTGGGCTTTATCTTAACCATAGCGTGATTTATAACCAACTCAAACTCCTGAGAAATTCAACAAATCTTCGCCCTAAACTTAGAAAACAATACACTACCACTAATAGGCCTACTACTAGCCGCAACAGGCAAATCAGCTCAATTCGGCTTACACCCATGACTTCCCTCTGCCATAGAAGGCCCCACACCAGTATCAGCTTTACTGCACTCTAGTACAATAGTAGTAGCAGGTATTTTCCTACTAATCCGATTTTATCCTATAATAGAAAATAACAAAACCGCCCAAACACTAGCACTATGCCTGGGGGCTATCACAACCCTTTTTACGGCTATTTGTGCCCTAACCCAAAATGATATTAAAAAAATTGTAGCTTTTTCCACCTCAAGCCAATTGGGCCTTATAATAGTCACAATCGGAATTAACCAACCCCACCTAGCATTTCTCCACATCTGCACCCATGCATTCTTTAAAGCCATGTTATTCTTATGCTCCGGATCCATCATTCACAGCCTGAATGACGAACAAGACATTCGAAAAATAGGCGGCCTATTTAAACCAATACCCCTCACAACCACTGCCCTAATTATTGGGAGCCTCGCACTAACAGGAATACCCTTCCTGACAGGATTTTACTCAAAAGACCTTATCATTGAAACCGCTAACACGTCTTATACAAACGCCTGAGCCCTATTAATTACCCTAATTGCCACCTCATTAACAGCTGTATATAGCACCCGTATTATTTTCTTCGCACTACTTGGAAAACCACGATTCCCTTCTTTAATTTTAGTTAATGAAAATAACCCCTTACTAATAAATTCCATCACCCGCCTACTCATTGGTAGTATTTTTGCCGGATTTATTATTTCTAACAACCTAACCCCATCAACAGTACCTCAAATGACCATACCCCCTTATCTAAAACTTGCCGCCCTATTAGTTACTTTAATCGGATTCACTCTAGCCCTAGAACTTGGATACGCAACTCAAAATCTAAAATTCAAGCACCCATCTCCAACATTCAAATTTTCAACACTACTTGGGTATTTTCCCTCTATTATACACCGCATTAATCCCCTAATAAATCTTTATATTAGCCAAAAATCAGCCACCATACTCATAGACTTAATCTGATTAGAAAAAACACTACCTAAATCAATTTCAAAAATTCAACAAAACTCCGCAACCATAATCTCCACTCAAAAGGGCCTGATCAAATTTTATTTTCTTTCATTCTTAATTACTATAATAACCGCTACAATTATATTTAACCTCCTCGGGTAATTTCTAAAATAATCACCACCCCAATAAGTAAAGACCACCCGGTAACAACCACTAGTCAATTACCATAGCTATATAAAGCAGCAACACCCACAGCCTCCTCACTAAAAAATCCTGAACCCCCTGTATCATAAATAGCCCAATCTCCAACCTCACTAAATTCATAGACTAACTCTAAATCCTCGCCAACCAATACATATATAACTAACAAAAACTCCATAATTAACCCAACAATAAATGACCCCAACACAACTACATTAGAAACCCATACTTCAGGGTATTGTTCTGTAGCCATAGCCGTGGTGTATCCAAAAACCACTAATATACCTCCCAAATAAATTAAAAACACCATTAAACCCAAAAAAGAACCCCCAAAACTCACAACAATACCACAACCAACCCCACCACTTAAAATTAATCCAACACCACCATAAATAGGAGATGGTTTCGAAGAGAACCCAACAAAACCAACAACAAAAATAACACTTAAAATAAATACAATATAAATGAACATTATTCTTACATGGATATAACCCACGACTAGTGACACGAAAAATCACCGTTGTACTTCAACTATAAGAACAACTAATGACTAACATTCGAAAATCTCACCCCCTAATCAAAATTATCAACAGCTCATTCATTGATCTACCCGCTCCCTCAAACATTTCATCATGATGAAACTTTGGGTCCCTCTTAGGAATCTGCCTAGGATTACAAATCTTAACAGGACTATTTTTGGCCATGCACTACACATCAGACACTGCCACAGCCTTCAATTCTGTCACCCATATCTGCCGAGACGTAAACTATGGGTGAGTCCTACGCTATCTTCATGCCAACGGAGCTTCCATATTTTTCATTTGCTTATATCTACACGTAGGACGGGGCCTTTATTACGGATCTTATCTTTATAAAGAGACCTGAAACGTAGGCATTATTTTACTATTCGCCGTCATAGCAACAGCCTTCATAGGATACGTACTACCGTGAGGCCAAATATCATTCTGAGGAGCAACAGTAATTACCAACCTATTATCTGCCATTCCATACATCGGAACAGACCTCGTAGAATGAATCTGAGGGGGCTTCTCTGTAGATAAAGCAACCCTAACCCGATTCTTCGCCTTCCATTTCCTACTCCCATTCATTATTGCAGCCATAGTAATAGTCCATCTCTTATTTCTGCACGAGACAGGATCCAATAACCCAACGGGCATTCCCTCTAACACAGATATAATTCCATTTCACCCCTATTACACAATCAAAGACATCCTGGGCCTACTTATGATAATTATAATACTACTAACACTAGTCCTATTTTCTCCTGATATACTAGGTGACCCCGATAATTATACACCAGCCAACCCACTAAGCACCCCTCCTCATATTAAACCAGAATGGTATTTCCTATTTGCGTACGCAATCCTCCGATCAATTCCCAATAAACTAGGCGGAGTACTGGCACTAGTACTCTCTATTCTTATTCTAGCCATTATTCCCCTCCTCCACACCTCTAAGCAACGAAGCATAAGCTTCCGCCCTTTTAGCCAATGCCTGTTCTGACTACTAGCAGCTGTTCTCGTCACCTTAACATGAATTGGAGGACAACCAGTTGAACACCCATACGTAATTATTGGCCAACTAACATCTGTACTATATTTCTTAATCATCATTGTACTAATACCACTAGTAAGTTTAATAGAAAATCACTTATTAAAATGAAGATCCAGTCTATGTAGTATATCAATTACACTGGTCTTGTAAACCAGAAAAGGGGAAAAAACATTCCCCCAAAGACTCAAGAGAGAAGCCCAAGCCCCACCATCAACACCCAAAGCTGATATTCTAGTTAAACTACCTCTTGAATTCTCAAACACTACATGGTAATACTACATTATTTGCCTATGTATAATCTTGCATAAAATTATCAACCACATGAATATCAAGCAAGAACCCAATATTTTAACTCAACATAATTACATTACATGTATAATCGTACATTAATTATCAACCACATGAATATCAAGCAAGAACCCAATATTTTAACTCAACATAATTACATTACATGTATAATCGTACATTAAATTATTGACCACATGGATATCAAGCAAGTACATAATAATGCTTAAATTACATAGACATCAAATGCGTTATAGTACATACACCATTCAGTTACTCTAGTCCCAGTCAACACGACTATCCCCAACCACAATTCCTCTCACAAACTAGCTACCTCCGTGAAACCAACAACCCGCCCAATACGTATCACTCTTCTCGCCCCGGGCCCATAACATGTAGAGTTTCTACACTGGGTCGTAAACGACATCTGGTTCTTACCTCAGGCACATAACACTAAGATCGCCCACACGTTCCTCTTAAATAAGACATCACGATGGATTCATGACTAATCAGCCCATGCCGCGGCATAACTGTTCTGCCATGCCCTTGGTATTTTTTAATTTTAGGGATGCCTCGATCCAGCATTGGCCGTCAAAGGCCCTGACACAAACCATACAGTCCAGCTGGACTTTAAGTGTACACCCTTCACCCTCATAATGAGGAGCGGTACTTAATATTAATGAAGCACAGGACATAGAATTAATGATCTAAGGAATTCGAAAGTTCTACAGTACATAAGACAGTGGTTTTCTCGCTATAACGGGTGTTCATGTGCCATAGGATTAATGGTTCCAGGACATGAGCACGAGCACGAGCACGAGCACGAGCACGAGCACGAGCACGAGCACGAGCACGAGCACGAGCACGAGCACGAGCACGAGCACGAGCACGAGCACGAGCACGAGCACGAGCACGAGCACGAGCACGAGCACCGAGCACGAGCACGAGCACGAGCACGAGCACGAGCACGAGCACGAGCACGAGCACGAGCACGAGCACGAGCACGAGCACGAGCACGAGCACGAGCACGAGCACGAGCACGAGCACTTTTTATTTTTCACAAACCCCCCTTACCCCCCTTAAGCCTGTGTTAAATATTATTAATAATATCTTGCCAAACCCCAAAAACAAGAACAATAATACTTAACAATTAAAGACTTAACTAATATGTGAACTAAATCTTATAATACTAAAACATCGATAAGGCCCGTATCCCCTTACTTTAGGGATTCGCCTTCCTTAGACAGACATGTCCATAGATCTGAAAAATCATTATACATAAGACCCCTTGTCAACACCAAACAACTA